TTAAGTAAGCGTACTTTCGAAGAAAGAACAAATTCGAAAATAATGAAATTGGATGGAATACCCATTTTTTTATACCTTAATACTCGGCTTCTTTTTATCATACTTATCTCTTTTTGTTTTCCACGAAAATAAAATCATGAAAAAAGAGTACTTAACTCCTTCTTTTCTATTTCACTTCTATTGTTTGTGCTTGGGTTTGTAACCAATGAAAACGTAAGAGCGGGCAAACGATACGTCATCAGATGATTGTACAAGGAAGGCGATAGATTAGATTATAGGAAAAACAAGAATAGAATGAAAAAAAAAAAAGAGAAATGAAAATAAAAAATAAAAGGGATTGGATCAGGAATCTAATTTTTGATTCGGTATGGATAAAAGATCTTCCTATGTTATACTATTCAATTCTCGACGATGAACTGATTTGATAGCTCAGATATAGCTCAGATATTGTTATTCATGATATTGATTTGTTATTTATGATATTGATCCGATTCAATATCATCGAGGTGTAATTCATCCCATTGAATTTACAGGCGAAAGATTTATCATCTCTATGGGATTAAATCCCGAGTTATTGCCAAATAAATAAAAAAATGAGATTATGGAAGTCAATATTCTCGCATTTATTGCTACTGCACTCTTCATTCTAGTTCCTACTGCTTTTTTACTTATAATATATGTAAAAACAGTTAGTCAAAGTGATTAATTTGAATCAAACCTCACTTCTTTTCTTAGTCAATGATTGAAGAAATAGAAGAAATCAAAAAGATTTGATTCTTTCGTCTTAAATGAAATGAGCGGACTAGAATCAGCGGTATAGTATTCTATGAGATCCGATAGTATGGTAGAAAGAAATATATGAATTTTTCTTTCTACCATACTAACTATTATTCTTATTGGAATGGAAAAAGTTGTACTGTATAAAAATATAGGTTTAATATAGATTAATATACAATATATATCTTCTTGATATATGTATTAATATATGGAATGTACATAGCACCCCAATTCTATTTCTTTGCTTCATCTATTTTAATTTGTCTTGATTCCAATCAATTTGAAATAATCGAAAGGAAATTCTCAATATTACGGTCCAAATTCCTATATTTCTGATTAGTTTCAATAGGAATCGTGGTATCCATCAAAAGAATCAAATCCATGAAAGAAAAAAGGGATGGGCGTATATTCTATTAATAAAAGAAAACCCACGATTTTAAACTCTTGAACCAGGATATGAAATGAGTCAATAAAGCATAGCATAAATAAGATTTCTAAAATAAGACAACAGGTGATAAGGTAAGTGCGCAACGCAATATGGGAGTAAGATCTTATTATGTGTAGTCTCTCCTTGGACAACTACTATGTGTATGTTGTTTCCCATAGAAAGTGCGTATCTACTTAATAACAGAACCCCTTTTTTTTTCTTCAAACAATAAAAAAAACAAATACAAATCAAATAAAGAAATAAAAAAAAAATGAAAAAGCTTTGCAAAACCGATTTAGAAAACAAAAACAATCGATCCAGTTTGATTCCTCGCCTGAATCAATTAATCGATTAGTAGTAACTCTAGAGTCCACTTCTTCCCCATACTACGAGTGAAAGAGAAAATGTAAAGACTACCATTAAAGCAGCCCAAGCAAGACTTACTATATCCATGTCAATTATGTTCCCCTATCTCTATGAAGGAATTATTCCATTATTGTTCACTAATAATAGTGGAATCACTGGCGAAGAGTCAAAAGGGGATCCCGCCCCAACATCATTGATGAAAGGCTCCAATAAATACGCTTCTAACAAATTCTTATAGGATATGATTTTTCTAGTAGAGTAGAATAGTAGAACCAGAAAATCTTAAGCACAAGCAAAATACGCAGTGACACATTTGGAAGTATGAAGGGAATCTTCTCAGATATGGGAATAAAAAAACCTATTCTTTATTTTCCTATTCTTTATTTTCTTGTCTTTAATGAAAGAAAGGAAAAGGCATAAAAATATGAAAAAATAGAATATCAAGATAGATCATTATCTATCACAGACCTTTATTTTCCAGTTGATCGAATCCTTATTGTCTAAGAATTGTCTCTGTGAAACAATTGGAGGATGGCCTATTCCATTATTGACTGGGGTTTAGAGACTCTCCTGTCCTGAATCTGTATAGAAAGTATCTTCAGCCACCACTAATTCGATTTTCCGTCGGGCTATCCAATCGAATTTAGGACCCGGTAATTAAACACTCCATTTAGTAGTGAAAGGGAATCAGTAAATCTTTATATGAAAGAGCCTTTCCATCACTATAATCTTTCCTTGAATCCTAGAGGCAAGGATTTACAGCACTTTAGCTTTAGAGAGCCAAACTTCCAGATATTTAGATTTAGAACCAAGCAAGTATCAAGAGTCCTTGTCCTTTTCCTCCGTTTGCTTCTGCTGGGGAGAAATTCAGCGAGTTATGCTATATCAGCAAAACGAAATAAGAGATTTCTCGTTTTTTCTTGATCAGGC